ATTGATCATTTTTAACGTCTCTAATTCAAAACCGAACGTGAAATTTTGCTTTCATTCGGCTCCTTTATGGAAGGTCGATGTATTCCTCCAGACAAAATTAGATCCATAAGATCTATGTCAGCTTGAATGTAACCAAAGTTATTCGCTTTCTAGATCATCCCTCTCTAGAGGGGATTATACCAAATCCGTTTAGTCTAGTTACTTCGTCCCCTATTTCCACTCGCGGGATCCTGAGGAAAAGAATTTGGTTTCCACCGAGCTGAAACAATATGCGATCGTTCTAGTAAACCAAAACCATCGTTTTCTAGCTATTTGGCTTCAATCTTTTCTTTACAACACAAAAATTAAGGATCTAGTTACAATTGGAAATATATTTTTGTATCTTCATCCATAGACCCTTTACTCATACTCATTGAATTGGAAGATTTGATCCAATAAAAAAAAAATTATGCTTCACGACTCCATAATTCCATTTTTTTTTTTGAAAATTATTAAATTTCGAATTGACCTTTGCTTGGATACAAATCGTGAGAATGTATATGATTCCTCAAATATGCTATTGATCTTGAGGGGAAAAGGATTAAACCTTTTTAAGAAATAAAGTTTTTGATCGGAATATGAAAAAACCGAAAGACCCCTTAACTATTGAAGTTGTTAATAGAACGAATCACACTTTTACCACTAAACTATACCCGCTACATATTCATTATTGTATATGAATGGATCATTTGTCGAACAAAGGAATGAGGCGCTATAAAGATAAGATAGCATCAAAATAATGAAATTATAGCGTTGACACTTCGCTTCGTTCCCCTGGGACTTAAAAAAAAAAAATAGGGGAAGAGCGGAAAACTTATTGTTATTTAAATAACAGAAAAAACATAAAAAGTTTTATTATTTTATTATATATATTTTATATATATTATAATTATTTCTTTATTCCTTTGCTGGAGGTGATTACTGACAGTCTCGGATCGAAGGAGTTATTAAAGTCGGACCACCAACAAAATGATGAATTCCCATTTCTTTTTCAACCTCTCTTTCAACTGACAGATCAGATCTTATGAATTCGGGTCAATTGGATCTCAAGTATTCAAATAAAGCTTGTCCCTTGAACAAGTAACATAGTTATATTATAACTATGTTATCTATGTTTAGTTTCATTTTGGATATTTTTGAATATATGTATTATGTATGTTTTTTTTTCAGTAAGTAATTTAAGTAAATTGAGAAAAAAAAGAAGCAATGTAATGGCCCGGCCAGTACTTTACTTAACCAGGCCGGGGTAATGAGCCTTTCTTATAAAATAAAAGAAATAAAAAGGTATTTTTTCTATATCTATTATCTATTCTATTGAGAGATAAGATATCTGTTTCGAATCATTATTGAAATTTTATTACGGATCAAATTCGTAGATATATTATCTATTTTAAGATCTTATCCATTTAGAATATAGAATCTTAATTATTCTATTGTTATCATTATGTTATTATATCATTATAAATAATAAAGAGGGAAAACGGGGATTTTTATCAACCTTTACTTTATTGCACGTGTCACATCACACAAAAAATTTTCAATTTGAAATTGGGAGAGGTGGCTGAGTGGACTAAAGCGGCAGATTGCTAATCCGTTGTACGAATAATTCGTACCGAGGGTTCGAATCCCTCTCTCTCCGGTCTTTTTTCATCATTCATAAATAAATGTATGGAATACATAAAAAAAGAAATAAGAAAAAATGTATGGAATACATAAAAAAAGAAATAAGAAACATAAAGAAAAAGAGTAAAAAAAATATATATATATATATTTTATTCCTCACGCCCAGGATTACGTCCCGGGTCGTTAGATAAAAATCCAAAGATGAAGAGAGAAACAAAAAATATTACTACTGTGTAAACGAAGAGTTTGAGAGTAAGCATTACACAATCTCCAAGATCATTTTTTTTTTTTGAAAAGGAAATGGATTACCTTTTTTATCATATACATCGTTTTGACATGACACTCCAAAAAAAGTAATTTTCAAGAATTTTTTTTTTGATTTTTTTGTAACAAGAAAGATCTAAATTACCAAAAATCTTTTGCCACATCCATTATTGGGTATTGTGGGAGACCTTATAGGGTCCTTGTTTACTGGAAGGTCAGAACGGGGAAATAAGTTGATCCAAATTTCTTCCCACGGTTATTCAATATACAAGAATTTCTATTTTTGAATCGAAGGTTCATAATGTAATGTAAGACTTATCTGACCTTATCAATTTTTAGAATTTTTTTTTGCGAAAAATCATGAATTTCGCAGAATATAAAAGATTTCATCGAAAACTTACAGCAGCTTGCCAAACAAAGGCTAAGAGAAAAAAGAGTACAGGTATGACAGGCATAACATCTACGATTGGATTGAAAAAGGCATAAGCCTCGGGCAATTTGGCGAAGAAAAAATGACTCGAAGAAGGGGTAAAATTAAGACAGATAGAGATTAAACTAAAGATATTAAGCATAACAAACATTTCGTTCTTGTAGATTAGAAAATTGGATTTTGATTGAGTTCTTTTTATGAGGGAAAACTTCAAAAAGAAAAAGGCAGGTAAAAAAATCCTTCCTTTTCTTCGAACTCTTCCAAATCCCAAATCCCCCCTTTCATTCTCAAATGAGAATACAAGGAATTATAGTTTCATAGAATATCTTAATTGAATTCTATGTAATGATCAATCATTTTTTTTTATTCCATATTTCTATGTATTAAATCCTAGCAACAATATTTTTCATATTTTGGTTTATATTGACGAATAGCCGATACTAATAATAGGGTTTACTAGTGTCGAATATAAATCGAAATGGGGCGTAGCCAAGCGGTAAGGCAATGGGTTTTGGTCCCGTTACTCGGAGGTTCGAATCCTTCCGTCCCAGATCGTCTCCATCAATCAGAAACAAAAGATTCTTCTCTTGAAGAACTTTCTGTTTTGTTTAATGTTGGATACAATGGGATCCAATCCTTTGTTTTGGATTCTAGAACTAATTCTCCGAATTATTTTTTTTTTGATTTGGTTTCTCGAAAATGTAATTGAGTGTCAAATACAGATGGAAATAAAGATATTTAGTTGACTTCAAAAAAGCAGTTTGTGGTGAATCATTCACATTCAGGGTATGCCTGTACTATTCATAGTAAATAAAGTTAATTACTTAAAGAAATCTTATGTTTCATAGCCATGAAATGTGAATTGTCACATGATCATAATGCATTTTGAATAGAAATGTGAAAGAAGGGGCTTTCTATTCCTTTCTCCAAAGAAAGTTCAAAGAAAATAAAGGGTGTATACCAATCTCACACTTTATGTGGAGACTAAAGAGTACGTAGTTTTTGGTACTAAGCTTTTGGTACTAATTTTATTATTTCTATTAAAACTTCTAAAGCTGGGAAGGAAAAAATAGGAAAAACAAATTGATCTAGATCCTATTTGTTTTTTTTTTTTTATTTTATTATCTGGTTGTAAATCAATGTAATGTAACGATTTAATGTATGGAAATTTAGGGAGTCCTTCTACTTGACTTTATACTTTATACTTTATGGAATTGATGGAAGGATTCTTGAACCCGAAGTAAAACAAAATCTTTATAATTTATAATAATAATATAATAAAAAAAATTACGAAAAGATTAGATTTTTCTTCATTCTTTCTTTCACCTTATTCGTTTTTTACTTCATTTTTTACAAACTCTTGATACTCGAAGAAATGCGGAAGGTGGAAGAAGCGTGAGAAATCAATATTATATAGAAACTTATGGCCCTTTCGAATCATCGGAATAGATTATATTTAGTTAATAACTTCTTTTTTTTTTCCGTAATTGTAAATTAAGTTTAAGTATAGAGTAGTTCTTTTGAGGTTTATAATTTCTTTTTTCGAGAAAAAAGGATCCTTTCATGATTGTCCATCCCGAATAATCTATTGAAGGCGAAAATAATACTTAAGTAAGGAGAGCCGCCTCTTCGTCTTTTTTAGAAATCCTTTTCATTTCTATATATGATAGAATAGGGGGTTAGGTTAAATAAATTTTTCTCTCTACGGATAAATATTTATCCGTAGAGAGAAAGATAATAAAGTATAGATTATTTATTATTTATTGCGGTTGGGCCAATGACTATTCATGATTCCATATTGAATCAATTCCATACGGGTTCGAAATTCAATTAGAGGAATGTTATGGTAAAACTTCGTTTGAAACGATGCGGTAGAAAGCAACGTGCGACTTGAAGGACATGATCCGCTGTGGATTCTTATATCCACCATTTTCTATAGGAATGAAGATGCTCTTGACTCGACATAGTTTGTTCTTGCTAAGAACTCAATTTGTGTTGGGTTGGTAAATAAAAAATAGTACATGATGGAGCTCGAGTAAAAAGTATTAATTCATTTATGGGGGGAAGAATCTAGGGTTAGTAACAATTAAATTAATAAGTTAAACCAACTTTGTAAATATATCCTCAATATTATTATAAATATAGAAAGGTTAAAATTTGAACAAGTTTTCCCAATTTCGCGATGAATTTTACTTTTTTTATTGAAAACTTGTTCGATCTAAAGTCGATATTTAAAGTAAAGTGTATTACAAAAGAATCAATCGTTGGTATTACTTTTCTATAGAAAGAAATAACAAAAAACAAAAGGTATGTTGCTGCCATTTTGAAAGAAAGGAGTAAGAATCACCGAAGTCATGCCTAAACCCAAGGATTTCACAAAACAAAGAGACAGGATTCCGGAACAAGGAAACATAATTTTCAATTGTCTCAATAATTTTATTAGAATGAGAAAAAAAAAATAGATTCGATACGAGACAAACAAAAGAGGTTAGAGACAACTCAATAAATGTGATGTCTAAGGATTTCCCCTCGAACTCTTTCTGAGTTATCCAACTTGAGTTATGAGTACAAATGATATTTCTTTTTTTTTGTAAGGTAAGAAAAAATGACTCAAATCATAGTCTAATTCATGCTCTTTTGGATCCATTTGCTATTATATACAGAAAAGAAATTAGAATCATTTTTTTCTCGAGCCGTATGAGGGGAAAACCTCATATACGTTTCTAGGGGGGCATTATTTTTTTACATCTATCCCAATGAGTGATCTATCGAATCGTTGCAATTGATGTTCGATCCCGAAGAGAAGGAAGAGACGTTCGAAAAGTAGGTTTTTATGATCCGATACAGAATCAAACTTATTTAAATGTTCCCGCTATTCTATACTTCCTTGAAAAGGGTGCTCAACCTACAGGAACTGTTCATGATATTTTAAGGAAGGCAGAATTATTTCAAGAAAGGATTTTGAGTTAATTAAAGGACAAACAAAATTAATAAATAAAAAAGAGAAGCGTAACTAGATATCTACTTTTGTGTAATTATTTACTTACCAACAAATACCCCTTTCTTGTTCTATTCCTACTTCATTTTTTTTATGTTGTGCCAATCCAACACAAGTCTTTATTTCGATTTTCTTATTAATTTGTTTTCTCAATATTCTATTTATTCATATTGACAATGGTGTATCGAAGAAATATAATTTGATCGATCGTAGATAAATGGATCTGTTTATCCCGACCCATTATTGCTATTGCTCTTTTCTTCAGTCAAATGATGAGTTTTTGTTGATTTTTTTTTTATACAAACAAGACGGCGTATTTTTTTATTTTCGTTAAGAAAATAAAATAAAAATAAGGAGTGGTTTGCCAATTTTTACATTTCTATTTTGAATTCGTTGTTTTTTAATCTGATCTGTACGTTTTACTATTTTGGTCTTTATAATTGACCCTAAAATATTTCTTTTAGATTTCTCACTAATTCAATGGTTTGCTGGAGTTGCGCAGTACAATTCAATTGATTTTTTTATTTTGATCATATCTACATATTTATTTGGGTTGCTAACTCAACGGTAGAGTACTCGGCTTTTAAGTGCGACTATGATCTTTTACACATTTTTGGATGAAGCAACGAATTCGTCCAGACTATTGGTAGAGTCTATAAGACCACGACTGATCCTGAAAGGTAATGAATGGAAAAAAGAGCATGTCGTAATGTAATAATAAGAAAAAAAAAATAGAATTTATTATTCTATTCTTAAAATATATATTTTTTAGTAGAATTTGGATATAATTTTTTATTTCTCCTTACCGGATCATTACAAAATTTTGTTTTGATTTATGGAGGAGGACAAAAAAATGCACATTTCTAGTTGGGTCTAGTAATAAATAAATGGATAGAGCCCCGCGGCTCCAATTCTGGTAAAAAAAAAGCAACGAGCTTATATTCTTAATTTGAATAATTACCCGCGATCTAATTAGACGTTAAAAAGAAATTAGTGCCTGATGCGGGAAAGGGTTTTATGTGGTTGATTCTTTTTCTTTTTTAATAAATCCTAACTATTCCCTATTATGGATTGGGGTTGGAGACGAATGTGTAAAAGAAACAGTATACTGATAAAAAGAATTTGTTCCAAAATCAACAGAGCGGTCGGGTTGCAAAAATAAAGGATTTTTTGTCCTCAACTGTAATTTTAACGAAGGTAAACCAATTGGGTAGAAGGAGAGAGGAAAAAGATCTGTTGATTGGATTACCCGTTTCCGGGGTATATATTTTTTCTTTTATTACTATACATACCCCGTTCTGACCATATGGCACTATGTATTTATTATTTGTGATAACCTCAGAAATGTTCCTGCTTATGGTTCAAGTAGAAATGTAACTAAATGGAAGAATTACAAGGATATTTTGAAAAGGATAGATCTAGGCAACAACCCTTCCTATATCCGCTTCTCTTTCAGGAGTATATTTATGCACTTGTTCATGATCGTGGTTTAAATGGAAATGGTTCGATTTTTTATGAAGCTCTGGAAGTTTTTGGTTATGACAGTAAATCTAGTTTAGCACTTGTGAAACGTTTAATTATTCGAATCTATCAACAGAATTTTTTTCTTTCCTTGGTTAATGATTCTAACCAAAATCGATTCGTTGGTCACCACCACAACAATTTTTTTTATTCTTATTTTTATTCTCAAATGATATCAGAAGGTTTTGCAATTATTGTAGAAATCCCATTCTCACTGCAATTAGTATCCTATTTTAAAGAAAAACCAATACCAAAATCTCATAATTTACGATCTATTCATTCAATTTTTCCTTTTTTAGAGGACAAATTATTACATTTCAATTATGTATCAGATATACTACTACCCCATCCCATCCATATGGAAATCTTGGTTCAAATCCTTCAATGCTGGATTCAAGATGTTCCCCTTTTGCATTTCTTGCGATTCTTTCTTCACGAATATCATAATTGGAATAGTTTTTTCATTACTCAGAATAAATCTATTTATGCTTTTTCAAAAGAAACTAAAAGACTATTTCGGTTCCTATACAATTCTTATGTATCTGAATGTGAATTTGTCTTAGTTTTTTTTCGTAAGCACTCTTCTTATTTACGATTCACATCCTTTCGAACTTTTCTTGAGCGA